TCTAGAATGCCCCATATCTGTTTTACATCTTCTATGTGAAAATGCTCGATTTTCATAAGATCTTCTCGACTCTTATTCAAAAAGTCCAATAATGTATGTATATTTGAACTTTTAAGGCAATTATAGATCCTAGGAGACAATTCTGATTGATCAATAAAAATATATTTCAACGCTATTTTTTTTGTATTTTTCCTTAGATTAATCAATCTATCATGAAGAGTAAGAAGGGGTAAAGTAACCTTGTGTTGATTGTCCTCTAAATGTAAGTTTTCTTCTTCCACATGGAGAAAGGGAATAAATAAATCAATTAAATTCCGAGAGGCTTCATGAAGGGCTTCTTTCGGAGTTAAACTTCCATTTGTCCATATTTCGAGAAAAAGTATCTCTTGTTTTTCATTTCTATAGTAATGAATGCTATGATTTGCATTTCGAACAGGCATGAATATAGCATCTATAGGATAATTTCCGTCTTGAAAGTGATTTGGCGCTTTTATACGATATCCACGATTCCTCTCGATTTGTAATCCAATACAAAAATCAATTGGTTCCATCAAGTTAGCTATATACTGTGTATTATCGACGATTTCCACAGAAGGCGGTGAAATGATGTCTTGAGCAGTTACATACCTGGGGCCTTTGACACAAATAGATGCGTCATAAGTTCCATACAGATTACTTCTCAATACAATTTCTTTCAAATTCATTAAAATTTCATGTACCGATTCTTGAATACCTACTATGGTAGAATATTCATGCGGTATTTTCTCAGATTTTGCACGTGTAATACATGTTCCTTCTATTTCTCCAAGCAAAGCTCTTCGCATTGCAATGCCTATTGTGTCGGCTTGACCTTTCATAAGTGGAGACAAAATAAAACGTCCATAATAAAAACGCTTACTGTCGACTCTTGATTCAACACACTTCCACTGTAATGTCCGAGTAGCTACTGTTACTTTCTCTCGAACCATAGTAATATTATTTGCTTAGATCATTGAATCATTTATTTCTCTTGAAAGCTTTTTATTCTATACACGTCGTTTTTTAGGAGGCCTACAGCCATTATGTGGCATAGGGGTTACATCTCGTACGAAACTTAATAGCATACCACTTCTACGAATAGCTCGTAATGCTGCATCCCTTCCAAGACCGGGACCCTTTATCATGATTTCTGCTCGTTGCATACCTTGATCCACTACTGTACGAATAGCGTTTTCTGCTGCGGTTTGAGCAGCAAATGGTGTCCCCTTTTTTGCACCCTTGAATCCACAAGTGCCCGCAGAGGACCAAGAAACCACCTGACCTCGTACATCTGTAACAGTTACAATGGTATTGTTGAAACTTGCCTGAACATGAATAACTCCCTTTGGTATTCTACGCGCATTCTTACGTAATCCAATACGTCCATTTCTACGTGAACCAACTCTTGGTATAGGTTTTGCCATATTGTACCATTTCATAACTATGAGTCCGAAATATATGGATATATCCATTTCATGCCAAAAAACAGATCCTTTTAATTTATTATTTGTATATTGGCTCTTTTAGAGAGCCCTTGTTTAGAAATATTATCCTTGTCTTTGTTTATGTCTCGGGTTGAAACAAATTACTATAATTCGTCCCCGCCTACGGATCAGACGACATTTTTCACAAATTTTACGAACAGAGGCTCTTATTTTCATATTTGTCATTCCTTATCCTTAATTCGGAATATACTTTATTGGTTGGAAGAAACTAAGTTTCTTGAAATTTTGAACCTCGAATTCTATCCCCATAAAACCCCATAAAAAGGGAATGGTGAAGTTGAAAAAACGACTCCCGAATCTTTTAAACTTTGTTGCGAAGTCGATAAATTAGACACCCTCTGGTTGAATCATAACGACTTTATTTCCATTTTAAATCGATCTCCTGGTAGTATCCGTATAAAACTACGCCGTATCCGTACTGAAACATAACCTATAATAAGATCTTCATTATCTAAACGAACCCGGAACATACCGTTGGGAAGTGATGTGATTCAGAAACGGACCCTTCCTGAATCCCTTTATATTCTTTCATTTCAAGTAAAACCCCTTGAAGTATCAACTCGTGGAGTAGGAGTGATATTAGACACCCGGTTCTCTTTTTTTTTTTTTACAAAAAGGAAGTTACGGATCCAATTCGGATATTCGAAAGGATTACCATATATAACACAAAATTTCTCCACCAATTCCTTCTAATCGAGCTTCTCGGTCTGTCATTATACCTCGAGAAGTAGAAAGAATTACTATCCCCATCCCGCCTAAAATTCTAGGAATTCGTTGATAGTTAGAATAGACTCGTAGACCGGGTCGACTGATCTGTTTTAAATTTAAAATATTTCTTTTATATGGTTTTTGTCTATTCTTTCTGTGTCGCAAGGTTAAAATCAAAAAATATTTGTTGCTTTCCCGATGTTTTCTCATGTTTTCGATAAAACCTTCTCGTAAAAGTTTTTTAACAATATTTTCGGTAATGTTAGTAGATGCAATTCGAACCATTCCTTTTTTATTCATGTCGGCATTTCGTATCGAGGTTATTATATCAGCAATAGTGTCCTTACCCATGATGAACTAAATTTATTGGTACCTCCGAATTTGGATATAATCAACATGTTCTTTTTTTTTTTTTATGAATTCTTAAATAAAGGTATATGCGTGAAACAGAATCTTTTCATTTAAATTACGACTATAAATTATAATACCTCGGGAGCTAATGAAACTATTTTAGTAAACTGGAATTGTCTCAATTCCCGGGCAATCGCACCAAAAACTCGGGTTCCCTTTGGATTTCCTTCTTGATCAATGACAACTGCAGCATTATCGTCATATCGTATTATCATACCGTTTTCACGTTTTAGTTCTTTACAAGTACGTACAATTACAGCTCTGACAACTTCTGATCTTTCTAAGGGCATATTAGGTACTGCTTCTTTGATCACAGCAACAACAATGTCACCAATATGAGCATATCGACGATTACTAGTTCCTATGATGCGAATACACATCAATTCTCGAGCCCCGCTATTATCCGCTACATTCAAATGGGTCTGAGGTTGAATCATCGTTTTTTAATACCTCCTTTCAATGCAAAGGGCGAAAAAAATAAATATTATTTGTCCAGAAAAAATGTCGATTCTTTTTTCATCCCCAAGAACTCTTTATTAGTTTTACATTCCTATCCCGAAATAATGAATTGAGTCCGTATAGGCATTTTTGACGCCGCTATTGAAATGGCCTTTCTGGCTATATTTTCTGCTACTCCGCCCGTTTCATAAAGTATTCGACCTGGCTTAATGACAGCGACCCAATATTCGGGGGATCCTTTCCCCGAACCCATACGTGTTTCCGTAGGTTTTACTGTAACCGGCTTGTCTGGAAATATACGTACCCATATTTTTCCACCCCGACGTACATTTCGTGCCATTGCTCGTCGTCCTGCTTCTATTTGTCTAGATGTGATCCAAGCGGGTGCAAGTGCCTGAAGAGCATATTTACCGAAACAAATGCAATTCCCTCGATAAGATATTCCCTTCATTCTTCCTCTATGTTGTTTACGGAATCTGGTTTTTTTGGGGTTATAGTTGATGGTTGTTTCTACCAATTCCATCTCTACTACAGAACCGGACATGAGAGTTTCTTCTCATCCGGCTCCTCGCGAATGAAAATATAGTAAAAAATAGTTAATTACGATATTATTTAATGAATAATATACTGAATCGTGGGATTTTTTGACATGTTATCTAATCTAGTAGGAATTTTTATATCTTGTTTGAATAGTTAATTAAACATATCTATGTTATAGATAATGTAATACATAGAATTAGAATGTCCTTTTTTATAACGTTATAACGGATTTTTTATTTTGTTTCGACTTTTATCCTATTAGATCGTCCAAAATTTAGTAATCCAATAAAAGAAAGCTTTCGCGGACGAATATTTACTCTTTCGATATCTATTTCAGTTGTAAGGTTAGCGCGCGACCTCTCAGTATAAATGAATGAGTCTCAGTTCCTTCCGCCATCCTGCCCAATGAATCATTCGAATTCTCTGTCAATAGAATTTTCTGTATTCACAGGTTCCGTCGTTCTCATCGCCTCTCGATTAATATTAATGGTTAGGTCTTAATTCTACAGCGGAGCTCCTAATGAAATTCGTTTTTGAGTCAATTTTCTCAGTCTTTATTGGCTCGAAGCTCTTGATTTGTTTGTTCTATGAATGAATTCATCTGATTATGGATGAATCCGTAGTGATGCTTTATTACTTTTTATGTTATGAGATTACTCATAGACCTTACATGTTGGAATCATATATCAGTTATGGATGTTCTTTTTCTTTCTCTCAACCTTCCATTTATCTATATTTTTTTATAGTTCGCTTCACAACTCCGAATCATATTGATTGATTTTTCTTTTGTTTATGCAAATCAGTTGCTACAACGATATGACCAATATATCATATCTTGACTGGTTTTTTGGATCCAGATAGTACGAAGCGATGGGTTGGTTATTAGTTCATATTACGGGCTTGGTCCATCTTTTTGAATCCTAACGTTAAAAAAATCAACGAGTCACACACTAAGCATAGCAATTATATTATATCAAATGGTCAATCGAATTTTTATTTCACCCTATAAAATTTAAAATTAGAATTGCTTATGGTTGTTTTCATTGAGTGGAAAAGAATAAAAGAGTTTGTTATTTTTTTCCGTCGTTGTATAGAATAGAACAGAAAGACAAGTTAAGGGTTTATTATTCCTCGTCTGTAAATATCCAAATTTTGATGCCTAATACTCCATAGATAGTTCGAATTGGATAGGAACAATAATCAATTTTAGCTCGAATTGTTTGGAGGGGAACTTTACCTTCTCTGATCCATTCGACACGTGCAATTTCTTTTCCGTCAATACGCCCTGCAATTTGTACTTGAATTCCTTTTGTATCTGCTTGTTCGGTTAATTCAATAGCTTTTTTTATTGCTTTTCGA